TTAACCTTAACGGGGCTCATCGTACATCGTGAATAACCAAATTCCAATTGAAATGAAATTTTGAGGAGGAATCAATGAAAATCTTTAGGAGGAATCAATGAAAGGGCATCAATTCAAATCCTGGATCTTCGAATTGAGAGAGCTATTGAGAAAGATCAAGAATTCTCACTATTTCTTAGATTCATGGATCAAATTCGATTCAGTGGGACCTTTCACTCACATTTTTTTCCACCAAGAACGTTTTATGAAACTCTTTGACCCCCGAATTTGGAGTATCCTACTTTCACGTTTTTCACAGGGTTCAACAAGCAATCGATATTTCACGATCAAAGGTGTAGTACTGCTTGTAGTAGCGGTCCTTATATCTCGTATTAACAATCGAAAGATGGTCGAAAGAAAAAATCTCTATTTGATGGGGCTTCTTCCTATACCTATGAATTCCATTGGACCCAGAAATGAGACATTGGAAGAATCTTTTTGGTCTTCCAATATCAATAGGTTGATTGTTTCGCTCCTGTATCTTCCAAAAGGGAAAAAGATTTCTGAGAGTTGTTTCATGGATCCGCAAGAGAGTACTTGGGTTCTCCCAATAAATAAAAAATGTATCATGCCTGAATCTAACCGGGGTTCGCGGTGGTGGAGGAACCGGATCGGAAAAAATAGGGATTCTAGTTGTAAGATATCTAATGAAACCGTAGCTGGAATTGAGATCTCATTCAAAGAGAAAGATAGCAAATATCTGGAGTTTCTTTTTTTATCCTATACGGATGATCGGATCCGCAAGGACCATGATTGGGAATTGTTTGATCGTCTTTCTCCGAGGAAGAAGCGAAACATAATCAACTTGAATTCGGGACAGCTATTTGAAATCTTAGGGAAAGACTTGATTTGTTATCTCATGTCTGCTTTTCGTGAAAAAAGACCAATTGAAGGGGAGGGTTTCTTCAAACAAGAAGGAGCTGAGGCAACCATTCAATCAAATGATATTGAGCATGTTTCCCATCTCTTCTCGAGAAACAAGTGGGGTATTTCTTTGCAAAATGGTGCTCAATTTCATATGTGGCAATTCCGCCAAGATCTCTTCGTTAGTTGGGGGAAGAATCGGCACGAATCGGATTTTTTGAGGAACGTATCGAGAGAGAATTTGATTTGGTTAGACAATGTGTGGTTGGTAAACAAGGATCGGTTTTTTAGCAAGGTACGGAATGTATTGTCAAATATTCAATATGATTTCACAAGATCTATTTTCGTTCAAGTAACGGATTCTAGCCAATTGAAGGGATCTTCTGATCAATCCAGAGATCATTTCGATTTCATTAGAAATGAGGATTCAGAATATCACACATTGATCGATCAAACAGGGATTCCGCAACTAAAAGAAAGATCGATTCTTTGGGATTGGGATCCTTCCTTTCTTCAAACGGAACGAACAGAGATAGAATCAGATCGATTCCCGAAATGTTTTGGATCTTCCTCAATGTCCCGGCTATTCGCGGAACGTGAGAAGCAGATGAATAATCATCTGCTTCCGGAAGAAATCGAAGAATTTCTTGGGAATCCTACAAGATCAATTCGTTCTTTTTTCTCTGACAGATGGCCAGAACTTCATCTGGGTTCGAATCCTACTGAGAAGTCCACTAGAGATCAGAAATTTTTGAAGAAAAAACAAGATGTTTCTTTTGTCCCTTCCAGGCGATCGGAAAATAAAGAAATGGTTGATATATTCAAGATAATTACGTATTTACAAAATACCGTCTCAATTCATCCTATTTCATCAGATCCGGGATGTGATATGGTTCCGAAGGATGAACCGGATATGGACAGTTCCAATAAGATTTCATTCTTGAACAAAAATCCATTTTTTGATTTATTTCATCTATTCCATGACCGGAACAGGGGGGGATACACGTTACACCACGATTTTGAATCAGAAGAGAGATTTCAAGAAATGGCAGATCTATTCACTCTATCAATAACCGAGCCGGATCTGGTGTATCATAGGGGATTTGTCTTTTCTATTGATTCCTACGGGTTGGATCAAAAAAAATTCTTGAATGAGGTATTCAACTCCAGAGATGAATCGAAAAAGAAATCTTTATTGGTTCTACCTCCTCTTTTTTATGAAGAGAATGAATCTTTTTATCGAAGGATCAGAAAAAAATCGGTCCGGATCTACTGCGGGAATGATTTGGAAGATCCAAAGCTAAAAACAGCGGTATTTGCTAGCAACAACATAATGGAGGCAGTCAATCAATATAGATTGATCCGAAATCTGATTCAAATCCAATATAGCACCTATGGGTACATAAGAAATGTATCGAATCGATTCTTTTTAATGAATAGATCCGATCGCAACTTCGAATATGGAATTCAAAGGGATCAAATAGGAAATGATACTCTGAATCATATAACTATAATGAAATATACGATCCACCAACATTTATCGAATTTGAAAAAGAGTCAGAAGAAATGGTTTGCTCCTCTTATTTCTCGAACCGAG